ACCAAAAATTGGAAGATCAATTTGATAAAAAACAATTATCAATCGAAATTGTTGATTTATTAACTTTCATCAGTGAATTTGGTAAAAAAAAAGGTAAAAAATCAGAATCGAATTTCATTTCGGGGGCTCTTTCTGTATTTTCAGACGAAAAAGAAGTAAGAATAGACGAAGAGGGAAAAATAGACGAAGAAAAAGGTAAAAAATATTTAGAATATTTAGAAAATAGAATTGAAACTGATACTGATGATGAAAATATTCATGAAAATATTGATGAAGATTCAATACAAGAAATCCGTAAAAAAGCGTCTCGATGGATATACAATTCAACCAGCGAGTTGGACCAAGCATATGGAGAACAGGAAAAAAAGGAACCAATCTATAATGAAATTCGCTCAAGAGACGCCAAACGTGTAATAGTTCTGACAAAAGAGAAGCAGCAGCCTGATGATGATGAAACAGAGGAACCAACCGATATAGACAAGATAATCTTTCCAGAACGTGAAGATTATCGCCGAAACCTAATCTGGGGTTCTATACGTGCTCAAAGACGTAAAATAGTTAATTGGAAAACGTTTCAAGGACGTGGGCATTCCCCTCTTTTTCTTGACAGAATAAAAAACTTACGTAATTATTTTGTTGATTTCTTTCTTGATATTGTTGATTCCTTTGAAAAAATTTTGAGAATTATTAGAAATTTGCTAATTTTGCTAATAAAGCCAATAAGTAAAAGGTTAGCATTCAAAATTTTAGAACAGAGAGAAGAGCAGCAAACAAATAGAGAAGAAAAAAAAAACAGAAAGAAAGACGAAAAAAATGAAGAAAATAAAAAAACTGAGGAAAATAAAAAAACTAAGAAAAAGAAAAAAACTGAGGCGGAAGTGGATCGAGCGCAACGAATATGGATATCCGAGTTCTGGACAATCATTGAATATGCGCAAGAAGCGAGAGGTTGCTTATTACTAACTCAGTCTTTTATTAGAAGAAAGATTCTAATACCTTCATTGATAATAGTGAAAAATATTGGACGTATGTTACTATTTCAACGTCCTGAATGGTATGAAGATTTAGAGGACTGGAAAAAGGAGTCACATGTTAGATGTACCTATGAGGGTCTTCCATTATCCGAAACAGACTTTCCGGAAGATTGGTTGGAAGAGGGTATTCAGATAAAAATCTTATTTCCTTTCCGTCTGAAACCTTGGCACGTACCTAAAGATAAAAATCGAAAAAAAGAAGAAGCAGAAAAAGTGGATTTTTGTTTTTTAACAGTTTATGGAACTGAAACCTACCTTCCTTTTGGTCGTTCCCGAATACCACCCGCCATTGTTGAGTCCTTTTTTAAACCTATTTTTCGGGAACTCAAGAGAAAAATGAGAAATTGCAAAAAGAAGATTTTTCAACTTGTAAAAATGCTTTTTCAAAAAGTGAAAGGAAAAACAAAATTCCTTCCAGAAGTTGCACTAAAAGTTGCACGAAAAGTTTCAACTTTTGCAACAAAATGGGTTCGCAAAAGTATCATTTTGTGGAAAAAGATAAGAGAAGGTTTGAAAAAAATACAAGAACTCCCCAAAAAAGTAAAAGTCAAAAAAGTCAAAAAAGTAATAGAATTCTTAAAAACAAATCCAAATTTCTTATTATTTCGATCAAAACAATCAAGAGAGGTAGAAGTATATGAATCAAGTGAAACTAAAAAAGAAAGAGATCCCATAACCAGCAATCAGATGATTCCTGATCAAATTTCATCTCCAAGTTCGACAAATTCAGAAAAAAAAATGAAGGATCTTACTAATAGAGCAAATAAAGCTAGAAATGAAATCGAAAGAATTAGAAAAGAGAAAAAAAAAAAAAAGATGAGTCTTAAGAAAACAAGTTCTAATGCTAAAAGATTGCAAAGAATAAAGGGTCGATTAATCCGTAAATTACCCGTTTATTTGAAATTATTCATTCAAAGAATATACACAGGTATTTTTTTCTCTATCATTAATATTCGCAGAATGAGTCAAAAATTATTTCTTGAATCAAGAAAAAAAATTCGAAATAAATTCATTCAAGATCAAGAAATAAATAGAAAAGACCTAACTCCTTTTATTTATACTATAAAAAATATAAAAGAGTCCCTTTATACTAATAATAGTAAGAAAAATTCACATATTTTTTATGACTTGTCCTACTTGTCACAAGCATATGTATTTTACAAATTATCACAAATCCAAGTTAGTAATTTGGATAAATTAAAATCAGTTCTTCAATATCAAGGAATCCCTTTTTTTCTTAGGTCTGAAATAAAGGATTCTTTGAAAACACAAGGAATAGTTCATTCTAAATTAAGGGATAAGAGACTTCCGAGTTCGGAAATGAATCAATGGAAAAACTGGTTAAGAGGGCATTATCAATACGATTTATCTAAGACCAGATGGTCTAGATTAATACCACAACGATGGCGAAATAGAGTTCATCGTATGGTTAAAAGGAAAAATTTCAACAAAAGGAATTTATATGAAAAATATGAAAAAGATCAATTAATTGATTACAAAAAAGAAAATATTTGTGAAGTCTCGAATCAAAATAGAAAAGATGATAATTTTATCAAATACTGTAAATATGATCTTTTATCATATAAATCTATTAATTCTGAAAATAAAAAGGACTTCTTAATTTCTAGATCGCCGTTTGATAAGCTTTCTTTTAATTCCAACACAGCTCTTTTTGATCTGTTGATGGATATGGCGGGGGAGATCTATATCAACAATATCAATAATTTTACAGGAACAGGCGATATTCCATATACGGAAAAAACTCCCGATAGAAAATATTTTGATTGGAAAATGATCCATTTTATTACACAAAAAGTCGATATTGAGAACTGGATCACGGTCGATGTCAATAGGAATCAAAAAGACAATAGGAATCAAAAGACTCCGATTTTGACTATTTTTACTAATAGTTATGTTAGTAATTATTTTCAAATAATTTATAAAATTGATAAAAAAACTAAAGAAAAAATTTTGAATTTGGATTTTATTAGGATTCCAGAAATGAATCCATCAAACTCCTCCAAAGGATTTTTGGATTGGATGGGGATGAATGAAAAACGTCCCATATTGAAGATGGGTTTTGATTTCTTCCCAGAATTAGTCTTACTTTATAATGTATATAAAACGAAACCTTGGCTTATACCAAGAAAATTACTTCTTTTAGATTTGAATAATAATGAAATTGATGCAGATAATAATGAAATTAATGCAGATAACAAAAAGAATGAAAAAAAAGAAGAAAAAAAAAAAGAAAAAAAAGAAGAAGAAAAAAAAGAAGAAGAAAAAAAAGAAGAAAAAAATCAAACCACAAGCAAAGGGGATCCTGAACCCGTTCCTTCAAACGAAGAAAAAGATATTCAAAAACAAGAAGATTCTGCGGAATCGACCACGAAAAAAGGTAATAGTAAAAAGCAAAGAAGAGAAGAAATGGATGCGGCCTTAAGACGTTATTTTCATTTTCAATTGGACTGGCACCGGGACTTCGGTCCAGATGCACATCAAAAAATCGAGGGAAATTGGGAGGTATATTCTTTGCTGTATAGACTATTCGAAGATGAAGATCCAAATCCAAGAAAAGGAAAAGCAAGAGATCCACTAAGCATGCTTCGATCCTCGATTTACAGTGGAGAACTGTCTTGTGATCTACTGCTAACGTCGGCTTGTAAGATTGAAGATTTGAGAGTATTGCTGAAAAGGAAAGAGGGAATGTTTATTATCGAACCCATTCGCCGGTTTAGAAAAAAGAACGGGCAGTTTATTATGTATCAAACCATCGGTATTTCATTGGTTCATAATAATACGCACGAACTTTATCAAAAATACCGAGAAAAAAGATATGGTTCTAAGACGAATTTTGATGAATCTATTCCACCACATGAAAGAATAACAAGAAATGATGAAAGAATACCAACAAATGATGAAGATGAAAGAAGGAACAAAAGACTAACAAGAAATTATGAAAGAATAAGAAGAAATGCAGACAAAAATCATTTGGATTTGCTTGTTCCGGAAAATATTTTCTCATTTAGGCGTCGTAGAAAATTAAGAATTCTAAACTGTTTGAATTCAAAGAATAGGAATGATGTAGATAGAAATCCTGTATTTTGCAACGAGAAGAATAGCAGCCAAGACCTTGATAGAGAGAAAAATCTATTAATGAAATTGAAGTTTTTTCTTTGGCCTAATTATCGATTGGAAGATTTAGCTTGTATGAATCGCTATTGGTTTGATACCAATAATGGCAGTCGTTTCAGTATGTTAAGGATACGTTTGTATCCACGATTGAAAATTCGTTGATAGTCTATTTTTCCTATATATCCTATTTCCTATATATCCTATTCTAGTTCTAGTAGAGGATATATAGGATATATGACATATGACAATGAATATATCAATTCAATCTAGAAATGAATCATATCGATTTTTATCGAAAATCACGACAATTTCAACTTATTTTCTTCACCTTTACTTCATTTCTTTAATTTTTGAATATTTTAAATAAAAAAATGTCCCAATCCTTTATCGAAATCCAATTTTCAATTGGATTAATTCGTTTGAATTGAAAAAATTAGGAGTTTCTAAAGAAATTTGAATTCGAATTTTTTATATATTATATTATATATTATATATCACATTCAAATGAACGACATTATTATTACTGATTTGATAAAATCAATATCTGGAAATGTAAAAAGAGGGACATTTTTTTATGATAAGAAATTCATTCATTCCTGTTATTTCTCAAAAAGAAAACAAAGAAAACAGAGGATCCGTTGAATTTCAAGTATTGAGTTTTACCACTAAGATAAATAGACTTACTTCACATTTGAAATTGCACAAAACAGACTATTCAGCTGAGAGAGGTTTGCGACAAATTTTGGGAAAACGTCAAAGACTACTGGCTTATTTGTCAAAAAAAAAAAATAAAAAATAAAGTACGTTGTCAAGAATTACAAGAATTAATTATTCAGTTGGATATTCGAGAGACAAAAAGACAAAAATTCGTTAATTTGAGGAATGATATAATTGGATGAATTTCTTTTTACTTTCAACAATTCATGTAAGAATAGCTCGGTAAAAAACTTATGATTGCACCAACTACAAGAAAAGACCTCATGATAGTAAATATGGGCCCTCATCACCCATCAATGCATGGTGTTCTTCGACTTATCGTTACTCTCGATGGTGAAGATGTTATTGACTGTGAACCAATATTGGGTTATTTACACAGAGGAATGGAGAAAATTGCGGAAAATCGAACAATTCTACAATATTTGCCTTATGTAACACGTTGGGATTATTTAGCTACTATGTTCACAGAAGCAATAAGCGTAAATGGACCCGAACAACTAGGCAATATTCAAGTACCTAAAAGGGCTAGCTATATCCGAGCCATTATGTTAGAATTGAGTCGTATAGCTTCCCATTTGTTATGGCTTGGCCCTTTTATGGCAGATATTGGGGCACAGACCCCTTTCTTCTATATTTTTCGAGAACGAGAATTCATATATGACCTATTTGAAGCTGCCACCGGTATGCGTATGATGCATAATTTTTTTCGTATCGGAGGAATAGCTGCCGATCTACCTCATGGATGGATAGATAAATGTTTGGATTTTTGCGATTATTTTTTAACAGGGGTTGTTGAATATCAAAAGCTTATTACACGGAATCCCATTTTTTTAGAACGAGTTGAGGGCGTAGGCATTATTGGAGCAGAAGAAGCACTAAATTGGGGTTTATCGGGCCCAATGCTACGAGCTTCCGGAATCCAATGGGACCTTCGTAAAATTGATCATTATGAATGTTACGACGAATTTGATTGGAAGGTTCAATGGCAAAAAGAAGGGGATTCATTAGCTCGTTATTTAGTACGAATCAGTGAAATGACAGAATCCATAAAAATTATCCAACAGGCCCTGGAAAGAATTCCAGGGGGGCCCTTTGAGAATTTAGAAATCCGACGCTTTGATAGAATAAAAGATACTGAATGGAATGATTTTGAATATCGATTTATTAGTAAAAAACCTTCTCCAACTTTTGAATTGTCCAAACAAGAACTTTATGTAAGAGTCGAAGCACCAAAAGGCGAATTGGGAATTTTTCTGATAGGAGATCAGAGTGTTTTTCCTTGGAGATGGAAAATTCGTCCACCAGGTTTTATCAACTTGCAAATTCTTTCTCAGTTAGTTAAAAGAATGAAATTGGCTGATATTATGACCATACTAGGTAGTATAGATATCATTATGGGAGAAGTTGATCGTTGAAATGACAATTTATAATACAACAGAACTACAAGCTATCCATTCTTTTTCCAGATTGGAATTCTTAAAAGAAGTCTATGGGATCATATGGGTGCTTATCCCTATTTTGACTCTTGTATTAGGAATCACACTAGGTGTACTAGTAATTGTTTGGTTAGAAAGAGAAATATCTGCAGGGATACAACAACGTATTGGACCCGAATACGCCGGCCCCTTAGGAATTCTTCAAGCTCTAGCAGATGGTACAAAACTGCTTTTCAAAGAGAATCTTTTTCCATCTAGAGGGGATACTCGTTTATTCAATATCGGTCCATCCATAGCAGTCATATCCATTTTACTAAGTTATTCAGTAATTCCTTTTGGTTATCGCCTTATTTTAGCCGATCTTAGTATTGGTGTTTTTTTATGGATCGCTGTTTCAAGTCTTGCTCCCATTGGACTTCTTATGTCGGGATATGGATCAAATAATAAATATTCCTTTTTAGGTGGTTTAAGAGCTGCTGCTCAATCAATTAGTTATGAAATACCATTAACTCTATGTGTATTATCAATATCTCTACGTGTGATTCGGTGAGACAGAAAAACTCCCCTATTTCTTTTCTTTTCTTTCTAATAAGTTTTAGTAAGAAAGTGAAATGATTAAGAAAGTGAAATGATTTATATATTATTTTTTATTCAACATTTGGATTTGGGTTGATGAACTAAACCAGATAGTTATATGAGTGAGATAAAACTGCTTTTTTAATTTGCAGTTAGTTGGATTGAATCTCATTTCCTATGTACAAGAATGAAATGAAAGTAAATATAAGCAGTCGAGACTGTTTACCCCAAGATTGGTTGATTAGTCATCATGGCTTGAAGCGGGTTCAAAAGATAAACTTATGGCACTTTTACTATCTATTAACATAGATAGATTCCCATAATGGAAGGTTAACAAAAATGAGTGGATGGTTAGGAAGACCAAGATACACAAAGGATTCATTAGTAATGGAAATTCTGTAAATTATTCAACAGGATATTTCTCTACCTAAAAGGAATTCAAATTGGGGCTTTAAGTTAGTAGAAACTATTAAGAAGTACTCCCCATGATTCGATCCAGAGTATGTTTCTATCCACTGATTAAGTAAATAACTATTAAGAACGAAGTAATCTTTTACTTTTGTAATGTCCCCTTTTCTGAGAAAGGAGAATAGGAACAAAAA